CCTGACGCAAATGGATGCGTCACGAGTTCCATACAGATGACTTCTCAATACAATTTCTTTCAAATTCATTAAAATTGCATGTACTGATTCTTCAATACCGACTATCGTAGAATATTCATGTGGTACCTTTTCAGATTTTGCACGTGTAATACATGTTCCTTCTATTTCTCCAAGTAAAGCCCTTCGCATTGCGATACCTATCGTATCTGCTTGGCCTTTCATAAGCGGGGCCAAAATGAAACGGCCATAATAAAGACGCTTACTGTCTGTTCTTGATTCAACACACTTCCACTGTAGTGTCCGAGTGGATACTGCTACTTCCTCTCGAACCATAATAATATTATTCTTTTTTCAGATCATTGAATCATTTATTTCTCTTGAAATCCGTTCAATTCTTATTTCTACACACGTCTTTTTTTAGGAGGTCTACATCCATTATGTGGCATAGGGGTTACGTCACGTACGAAACTTAATAGTATACCACTTCTACGAATAGCTCGTAATGCTGCATCTCTTCCGAGACCAGGACCCTTTATCATGACTTCTGCTCGTTGCATACCCTGATCCACTACTGTACGAATAGCATTTCCTGCTGCGGTTTGAGCAGCAAATGGTGTCCCTCTTCTTGTGCCTCTGAATCCACAAGTACCAGCGGAGGACCAAGAAACCACCTGACCTAGTACATCTGTAACAGTCACAATGGTATTGTTGAAACTCGCTTGAACATGAATAACTCCTTTTGGTATTCTACGCCCACTCTTACGTGAACCAATACGCCCATTCCTACGTGAACCAATTCTTGGTATAGGTTTTGTCATATTTTATCATCTCATAAATATGAGTCAGAGATATACGGATATATCCATTTCATATCAAAACAGATCCTTTATTTGTCCATCGGGTCCTTTAGAAAATCCCTTTTTCTTTTTAGAAAGATTACCCTTGTCTCTGTTTATGTCTCGGATTGAAACAAATTACTATAATTCGTCCCCGCCTACGGATCAGTCGACATTTTTCACAAATTTTACGAACAGAGGCCCTTATTTTCATATTTGTTATTCCTTACCTTAATTCCGAATCTACTCCTTGGAAGAAAATAAGTCTCTTGAAATTTTGAACCTCAATTGTATTCCCACGAAAGGAATGTTTAAAAATCCACCTACACCTAATCGTTTGAATCTTTGTTGCGAAGTCTATAAATTATACGTCCCCTGGTTGAATCATAACGACTTACTTCGATTTTTACTCTATCTCCTGGTAGTATCCGTATAAAACTTCGTCGGATCCTCCCCGAAACATAACCTAGAATCAGATCTTCATTATCTAAACGAACCCGGAACATACCATTGGGAAGTGATTCAGTAATTAAACCTTCATGAATCAATTTTTGTTCTTTCATTCCAGGTAACCCCCTTGAAGTATCAACTAATGGAGGAGGAGTGATATTAAACAACCCGTCTTTTCTTTCCTCTCCTTTTTCACAAATAGGAAGTTACGGATCAACTTCGGATACCAGAAGGATCACCATATATAACACAAAACTTCTCCTCCAATTCCTTCTAGTCGAGCTTCTCGATCTGTCATTATACCTCTAGAAGTAGAAAGAATTACAATCCCCATTCCACCTAAAATCCTAGGAATTCGTTGATAGTTGGAATAGATTCGTAGACCGGGTCGGCTGATACGCTTTAAAATATTTCTATATGTTCCTTTCCTATTTCTTCTATGTCGCAGGGTTGAAACCAAGAAATATTTGTTGTTTTCCCGATGTTTCCTAACGTTTTCAATAAAACCTTCTCGTAGAAGTATTTTAACAACGCTTTCGGTCATATTAGTAGATGCTATTCGAACTGTTCCTTTTTTATCCATGTCGGCATTTCTTATAGAAGTTAATATATCGGCAATAGTGTCCCTACCCATGACGAACTATAATTATTGGTGCCTCCTAATTTTGATATAATCAACATGTTACGTTTTTTTTTTATGTGAATTTTTGATTCTTTATTTATGAATTATTAAAAGTATATGCGTGAAACAAAATCTACTAATTGATCCATTTCAGATACCCTACTATATCATGGTCTCATCTACTAGTATTTATAATACCTCAGGAGCTAATGAGACTATTTTAGTGAAATTCAACTGTCTCAATTCTCGAGCGATCGCTCCAAAAACCCGAGTTCCTTTTGGATTTCCTTCTTGATCAATGACAACTGCTGCATTGTCATCATATCGTATTATCATACCGTTGTCACGTCTGAGTTCTTTACATGTACGTACAATTACAGCTCTGATCACTTCTGATCTTTCGAGAGGCATATTGGGCACTGCTTCTTTTATTACAGCAACAATAACGTTACCAATATGAGCATATCGGTGATTACTAGCTCCTATGATTCGAATACACATCAATTCTCGAGCCCCGCTGTTGTCCGCTACATTCAAATGGGTCTGAGGTTGAATCATATCATTTTTTTTTTAATCTGTTTTTTCAATGCAAAGGTCGAAGGAAAAAAGAAAGAAATATTGTCTGTCCAGAAATAAAGAAATCCGCGATTGTTTTTTTCATCATAAATACCCCTTTGGTTCCACATCCCTATCCTGAAATAATGAATTGCGTTCGTATAGGCATTTTGCACGCAGCTATTTTAATAGCTGCTCTGGCTACAGTTTCCGATACTCCGCCCATTTCATAAAGTATTCGACCCGGCTTAACAACAGATACCCAATATTCGGGAGATCCCTTCCCCGAACCCATACGGGTTTCCGTAGGTCTTACTGTAACGGGTTTGTCGGGAAATATACGGACCCATATTTTTCCACCACGGCGCGCATATCGTGTCATTGCTCGTCGCCCTGCTTCTATTTGTCTAGATGTGATCCAAGCGGGTTCAAGTGCCTGAAGAGCATATCTACCGAAACAAATATGATTGCCTCGATAAGATATTCCCTTCATTCTTCCTCTATGTTGTTTACGGAATCTGGTTCTTTTGGGGTTATAGTTGATGGTTGTTTCTCAACCTCATCTCTACTACAGAACCGGACATGAGAGTTTCTTCTCATCCAGCTCCTCGCGAATGAAACGATTCAATAATATTACAGATACACATGTATTTATTGAATAATACACTAAATCATGGGATTTATTGATATTGAATCTGTCACGTAGGAATCTGTATATCTTGTATATATAGCTAGACGTATATTTCTATATATAGAAGATAATGCCTTTGCTTTATTTTTATAACGAATCCTTGACCCTTACCGAATCGGCCAAAATTTTGCAATTCAATAAGGGTTTCGCGGGCGAATATTTACTCTTTCAATATTTGTTTCATTCGTAGGGTCAACCCATGGCCTCTCAGAATAAATCAATTGGTTCCTGGTTGGTTCCGCCATCCCACCCAATGAATCATTAGGATTCGTTTTCAATAGAATCTTCTGCAGTCACAGGTTCCGTCGTTCCCATAGCTTCTCCATTAATGGCTAGGCCTGAACTCTGCAATGGAGCTCCTCAATTCAAGTTCGTTCCCAAGTCAATCTCCTCAGTCTCTATTGACTCGAGGCTCTTTATTATTGGTATTTTTCCTATGAACCGTATTCATCTAATTATGGACGAATCAGTATTGATGCTTTATCACACTGCCTTTTATGAGATGATTCATAATAGACCATACATATTGGAATCATATACCATTGATATTCTCCTTCTCTCTTTCTCTCGTCCTTCCATTTACCCACATCCCTCTATTTTCGCTTCACAATCCATAATCAGATTGATTTTTCCTTTATGGAAAAAAGATTTCAGTTGCTACAACTATATGATTGACACATCATATAGTGACTGGTTCCTTGGATCTCGATAATACGAAGCAATGAGCTGGTTCTAAGTTCTATAGTTATTAGTTAGGGGCCAGTCCTTTTTTTTTGAATCCCAACTCTAAAGAAAAACCAACGAGTCACACACTAAGCATAGCAATTCTACCAAATGATCAATCCAATTTTTATTCAACCCTATAGAATTAGAATTGCTCATTTTTCATTGAAGGGAAAAAGAATAGTTTGTCGTTTTTTGTTCTATCACTGGATAGAATGGCAAGGAAAGGCCCATTATTGCTCGTCTACAAATATCCAAATTTTGATGCCTAATACCCCATAGATAGTTCGAACTGTATGGGAACAATGATCAATTTTAGCTCGAATGGTTTGTAGGGGAACCCTACCTTCTCTGATCCATTCGACACGTGCAATTTCTTTTCCGTCGATACGTCCTGCAATTTGTACTTGAATTCCTTTTGTATCCGCTTGTTCAGCTAATTCAATAGCTTTTTTCATTGCCTTTCGAAAGGAAACTCTATTCTTTAATTGTAGAGCTATATATTCTGCAAGAATATTAGGTTGTCCATAAGGTTTTGCAACTCTTGTGATAGCAATGTTAAGTCTCCGGTTCACAGAATGAAATCCTTTTTGTACATTGATCTGTAATTCTTCGATTCCTCGTGTTCGACCCTCTATTAACAAATTTGGAAATCCAATATAGATTATGACCTGGATCAGATCGATTTTTTTTTGAATCTCTATATGTGCAATTCCTTCGAAACCCGAGGATATTCTCCTATTTTTTTGTACATAATTCTTGATACAATCTCGTATTTTTTCATCTTCCTGGAGACCTATGGAATAATTTTTTGGTTGCGCGAACCAAAGGGATCTATGCTTTTGGTTTTCCCCACCAAGTCGGAAACCAAGGGGATTTATTTTTTTGCCCATATTTTTCTTCTCTCTCTTTCTCTTTTTTTTCTCTCTCTTTCTCCAAATATCTCTCTATTATAGGATCTTTCCATTGATCCTTTGTTTCTAAATATATATCCTGATCCGTTTTCTTTTTAGAGCTATCCCTCACTACAATAATTATATGACAGGTGGGTCTTTTTATCGGATAACTACGTCCTCGAGCCCGAGGTTTTAACCTTTTCACGATAGTACCCCCATTGACTTCG